TCAAATGTATTTAAATTTTGAATCTAATAAATTCTTGTGAAGAATTTAAATAAAATTGTCTATCCCAATACATCGTATCGCTATATTCATTGTTATGTTCTATAATATTAATATTCGATAGGCAGATTTATTTGAAATTAGAGTTTTGTCTATATTGCTATTAATTTAAGTTGGAATTAAATAACTAAGAATTCAAATAAGAGAAATAGAATAATTAATAGCTAAGATTTCAATAGTTTATCAACTTCCTAATTCATGTAAAAATTCTATGAGATGCGCCTGCTTAGCTCAGAGGTTAGAGCATCGCATTTGTAATGCGATGGTCATCGGTTCGATTCCGATAGCCGGCTTTTTGCGCTATTTATTCGATTTTTTACATGATTGGTCTTCTTGAAATGAAAAAATAAAGAATATTGAAAAACCGCTCCCCCCCTGTTTTTTTTTTCAAAAATTATTAATTTTGTATGTTAATTATGGTATAGGAACACCCAACTATGTCACGAAAAGCGTTCTATTTCTCTATATAATAATAAAAGCAATTTTGGTTTTGGATATTTAGATAATTCATTTCATTATTCTTTGTAGTATACAATACTTCCGTAAATTTCACTTCATTTAGAATTTTGTTCAGTTTTATTTTAGATTTATTCTGTAAAATGAAATTTCAAATAAATATAAATCAAGAATAAGGAGTTTTTATGTCTCGTTACCGAGGACCTCGTTTCAAAAAAATACGCCGCCTGGGAGCTTTACCAGGACTTACTAATAAAAGGCCCAAAGCCGTAAATGATCTTAGAAACCAAACGCGTTCCGGGAAAAAATCTCAATATCGTATTCGTCTAGAAGAAAAACAAAAATTGCGTTTTCATTATGGTCTTACAGAACGACAATTACTTAAATACGTTCGTATTGCCGGAAAAGCTAAGGGGTCAACAGGTCAGGTTTTATTACAATTACTTGAAATGCGTTTGGATAACATACTTTTTCGATTGGGTATGGCTTCAACTATTCCCGGAGCTCGCCAATTAGTGAACCATCGACATATTGTCGTTAATGGTCGTATAGTAGATATACCGAGTTATCGTTGCAAACCCCGAGATATTATTACAGCAAGGGATGAACAAAAATCCAGAGCTCTGATTCAGAATTCTCTCGATTCCTCCCCTCAGGAGGAATTGCCAAAACATTTGACTCTTTACCCATTTCAATATAAAGGATTAGTCAATCAAATAATAGATAGTAAATGGGTCGGTTTGAAAATAAATGAGCTGCTAGTCGTAGAATATTATTCTCGTCAGACTTAAACCTAACTAAAAGATAAGCGTTCGGACAATTTTGGTACCTTTGAGCAAAGTAAATTCACCTAAAGTTAAGATCAATAAAGCTTTGACTCAGATTTTCTCCCACTTCGGGTTTTCTACCACGTATGTATAATAAAAAATTTTCATTCCTTTTCTACCCTTTGAAGTTCTCGTATTTTCCGTGCCACAGCGATTCGAAATAGAGAATATATATCAAAGTAAAAGAAAGATCTAACTATTTAAATATCAAATATATGTTATCTCTTTTGATACATTATGGTCGGTAACATTCAGGAAAGGTACGGAAAGAGAGGGATTCGAACCCTCGGTAAACAAAAGCTTACATAGCAGTTCCAATGCTACGCCTTGAACCACTCGGCCATCTCTCCTACATAATGATTATGACCCCAAACCCGAATTAATAGCGAGTCATATTCGATTATTGGATAGGTATGACCAATCGATTCTCAAAAGAATTTCGAGTCTTCGGTAATAAATATCAAAATTTATATTGTGAAAAACAGTTAGGTGAAAGGGGAAAAAGTATCTATTTCTATTTGGTAAAACGATGCTGGTTTTTTTCTGATATTTATACTGGATTAAATCAATGCAATGAATTAGACGGAATCCAATTATTATTAATGGATCGAGATTTTGTAGGCTATGGTTAATGGATACCTTTCGATCATAATTCTATTTAGACTATGATTCCATCATACCATCAAAATTAGAAAACTCTTTTATTTTCTAGTCTTAAAGTAAAGTTCGGATCTTAAAGTAAAGTTCGGACCAACAAATCTTTTCCCGCGCGGATCTATTACAATAAAAATTTTGAAAACATTCTAGGAATGTTAATATTTTTATTTTATAGCGTATACCCGCGATGCACACAACACAAAAGAGACGGTTATTCCTTTTTCATCATAGAATGATTAGTCGATAGTCGATACCCTTTTTCTTCTTTTAAGCCTAACTCAATCAAAACTTCTCAAGTTATTATAATCTCTAACTTCACTGAAATCGAATTAGTTGTTTTCATGGATATATTACGATATTTGGGTGAAATTTTGAAATCGAATGAAATGAGGTTCAACTATTGCTTAGCGATTCCTAACAAACAATTTGGGTAGAAAGCCCCTTTCTTTTATTTTTTGAAATGAATCTGTTTTTATGTTATTTCGTACTGTATAATTCAAATT